ATATAAAGAGAATGTATAATAAGTAAACTTGATCCCGTGTTTGTTAGTAGAGTTCTAAGAAAAACCGCCTGATTGAAGGTAATGTCAGAATTTTATATTTCTAGATATAATTCCTTCATCTATTCACTTGATCTTTTTTCTATCCATCTTATATCAATAAGATAGATTAAGGGGCAGTAGTAGAGAAAGTTATACAAAGCTATATACGAGTCATCCCCCCCTCGTTTTTTGTATTTCATTGATTGAATTTAAATTTCGTTTGATTAAGACGAAGTTCCGTAAAAACCTCCGCTTTCTTTGAAATATCATGAACAGTTCCTGTAGGTTGAGCTCCTTTTTCAAGGAAATATAGAATAGCAGGAACATTTGAATAAGTTTGATTCTTTATCGGATCATAAAAACCTACTTTCCGAAGATCTCTTCCTTCTCTTCGGGATCGAGCATCAATTGCAACGATTCGATAGACGGCTCATTGGGATATATGTATGTGAACAATACCCCCCCCCCCTAGAAACGTATAAGAAGTTTTCTCCTCGTACGGCTCGAGAAAAAATGATTCAAAGTTATGTCGATGTATAGAATTCCAATGGCAAATAGATCTATAAAATCATCAAATTCATTAGACTATGATTTAATTTAAGTCCTTTTTTTTGTTCTTCTTTCCCCAAAAATATAAAATCATTCGTACTCATAACTCAAGTTGGATAACTCTCAAATAGCTCAAAGGACAACCCTTAGGCATTTCATTTATTGAGCGGTCTCTAACCCCCTTTTTGTTTGTCTCGTTTAAAATCTATTGTATTCGTCATTCTGATCCTAATCCTAGTTTTTGAGACAATTGAAAACGGTGTTTCCTTGTTCCGGGATCCTTTATTTCTGTTTTAAATCATTGGGTTTAGACATTACTTCGATGATCCTTAATCCTTTCAAAATGGCAGCAACATACCTTTTTTTTGTGATTTATTTTTATCAAAGAATCATACGAACGGTTGATTCCCGCACGATACACTTTTGATTGAAAGTGTTCTACAAATTCAAACAAATTTTCTTTTTGGATTTTAAACTTGCTTGAATTGTATCCTTTATCGAAGATATACTTACAAAGTATTTCCAACTTCTTGATTGGCACTAACCCTAGATCCTTGCCCCCGAGAAATGAATCAATACTTTCTACTCGAGCTCCATCATGTACTATTTACATTACAACCCAACAAAAAAAGAAAAGAGGGGTTCTTCTAGTGGAGCAGAACAAACGATGTCGAGCCAAGAGCACCTTCATTCCTATATAACTATATAATAAAATTTGAATATAAAAAAATGGTGGGTGTAAAAATCCACAACTGATCATGTCCTTCAAGTCGCACGTTGCTTTCTACCACATCGTTTCAAACGAAGTTTTACCATAACATTCCTCTAGTTTGGAGCCGGTATGTAATTGATTCAATTATGGAACCATGAATAGTCATTGTTTTAGTCGGTACATAGTAATCTATACTTGTTTCTTTTTTTTTATGGATGTGTAGATATTTTTCTGAAGATGTCTCATCAAGAATTCAACTTAATCCCGTATTTTATTGTATGAATGCAACATTTTTTATTATATCTTCTTATATCTATAATCTAGATAGATTATCTATCTATAAAATGATTTATATTTTTATATCTTTTATACCTATAAAATTACATATAAATATAAAATTAGATATTCTAATATCTATAATTTATCTATAATATATCTATAATATATAAATAGTATAATAATAGAATATCTATAATATATAAATAGTATAATAATAATAGAATATCTATAATTATATATATATTATTATAAATATTCTAAAATAATTATAGATATGATAAAATATAATATTATTATATATTTTATAATACATAATATAATAGACATTTATATTTATATATTTATAAAAATTTTTATAAAAATCAAATTTATATAAAAATAAAAGGATACAAATATAAAATAAATGAGTTATTTTTGAATCTGCATCTTCAAGTGACACAATAGGATAGATTCATCAATCTAATACTTCTTCAAGTACGAAAGACTAATCTAATAATAAATCATTACAAATATTTAATTGAAAAAATTGACTACTTCGACATCATTACATCATTATTTGAGTTGAATAAAGTTTTACAAACAATAAAAAAAACCGCATTTGATCCTTATAAATAAGAGAGATAAATCCATGTTTCGTTTTGAACTGAACCAACAATGATTTAAAGCAAATAGATAGATCAAAAACAAATCCAATTTCTCTTCGTTTTTTTTCGTGAAGAAGATTTAGATCCTTATTCTTTCATATGATTGATAAAATAAGAACCGAAAGAATAGGAGATTTCTGTATCTTAGACTGAACAATTGTTACTGGAAGTAATTATGGATATTCTATGTGAAATATTTTAATTTAAAAAATTTTAAAGATCATAAATCTTTTTCACGAAAATCGAAACCTCATTGTCGCTGAAATAGAACGATAATAAATACATACATCTAAAAATTTCCTTCCTCATTTTTTAGGTATTTTGTTATATTTTGTTTGACTTGAGGTTCAGTAATCTTTCTGTAATTTTTCCATAAGAATCTTTCCATAAAGTAAAAAGTAAATAGAATGTATGAATTGCCCCGTCTGAATTGTTACATAGATTTACAATAATAGATTTACAATAATTCATTAGAGCCAAAGACGAAATACCTAAAACTGAGGTTCAAAGAAAATGGATTTGTTACATATGTAACTTGATTGTTTGTTAATGAGATTTGTACAGACACCGATATTGAAATTGATACCTTCCACTACTGATCTATTTACTGATCTATTTCACAAATAATATGGGATGATGAATCATAAATAAAAAAAAAGATCCTCTTTTACGGGATGCTAGACTATCTTGTCTAGGTACAAAGCCAAACGAGTCTTTGTTCCTATTTTTATTTTAGTTTCCCCTAACCTAGCCTTAAGAGATTTAATCCCATTAATTGAATTCCATTAGTACCAAGAAAACCCTCTTGTTTATTTTTTAATAAAACAATCCACAGAGAATTAATAATTAGGCTACCTCATTTAAGGGATAGGGAATAATAGATAGGGAATATAGAGGCTTTTCTTTCGGATTTCGATCTAGAATGCATCATTGAGAATGCAAATGGATATGAGACGTAAGGTTTTTCTAAGTAACTAACCTTCAATATGAAGGGGATGGGCATAGAATCAAAGGCCCCTCCGACTTTTAAAGCAATCTTTATTCTGATATAATTGGTATGCTCTGGGACGGAAGGATTCGAACCTCCGAATAGCGGGACCAAAACCCGTTGCCTTACCACTTGGCCACGCCCCATTTAGATTTCTAGTCGACACTAATAAACACTAATATTGTTATTAGTCGTTCGTCAATTCCAGTCCAAATATTTATGGAATAGATTAGATTGTTGCTAGGATTTTGACACGTATAGACATAGAATTAAACTGAATTTATTGATCATTACATATAATTCAATTAAGATATTTATGAAAGTATGATTTCTTCTATTCTCTTTTGAGACTTGAAGTATTCTTGATTGGGTTAGTTAAAAGAAAAAGAAGGATTTTTTGGTCTACCCTACTTTATTCTTTTTTCCCTTATATCAATACCATATCAATAACTCAATCAAAATTCAATTATCTCCAAGAACAAAATGTTTGTTATGCTTAATATCTTTAGTTTGATCTGTATCTGTCTTAATTCTGCCCTTTATTCGAGTAATTTTTTCTTCGCCAAATTGCCCGAAGCCTATGCTTTTTTGAATCCAATCGTAGATGTTATGCCAGTCATACCTCTGTTCTTTTTTCTCTTAGCCTTTGTTTGGCAAGCCGCTGTAAGTTTTCGATGAAATATTTAATACTGCCCTAGAAAAATTCATGATTTCTTCGAGAAAAAAAATTCTAACAATTGATAAGATTAGAAAAATCTTAGATTATGAACCCTCAATTAAAACATTGAAAGTCAAAGTATCGGATAGTCGCAATAAATCTGTATCACCTCATTCTAACCCTTTCCTTTTTCCAGTGAAAGGCACTATTAATTAGGGTCCCCCACAATATCTAATTGTGGGTATGAAAGAAAATTTTGGCAATGAAAGACTCTTAATTACAAATGATTTTTTGAAAATGCTTTTCCATTTCTAGAAACTACTTCTCATGTCTTGGTGTCAAAATAGGAGTCAAAATAGGATATGTGGTATAAAAATGGAAAATCTATTCTCTTTTTCCCAAAAAATGATCTTGGAGATTGTGTAATGCTTACTCTCAAACTCTTCGTTTACACAGTAGTGATATTCTTTGTTTCTCTCTTCATCTTCGGATTCCTATCTAATGATCCGGGACGTAATCCTGGGCGTGAAGAATGAAGAATAAAAAATAAAGGCATTTTCCTTACTTGATTTTCAAATTTTCTTCGGATTTTATCTATTCCACACCTTTAACTATGAAAAAAGAAAAAGGGTTCGAGAAATTCGAAAGATAAATAAAATATCAATTCATCAATGGAAACGGAAAGAGAGGGATTCGAACCCTCGGTACGAATAACTCGTACAACGGATTAGCAATCCGCCGCTTTAGTCCACTCAGCCATCTCTCCCATACATAAAGTAAAGATTGAAAAAGTCTTTCTTTATCTTTCTTTATTATTTTTTTATCTCTTTTTATTATATAGATATATACAACTTTTATCAGCAATTCCAATTCCATAAAGTAAGGGCTCGAAAAATATATTTCCAATAGAAATATAGAAAAAAAAAGAATCTTTCTTTGAGTTTGTTCAAAAGGGCCTTTTTATTTTATTCCCACGGCCCGGATAGGTACTGACCTATCCAGGCCCTTTTTTGTTCCAATGAATCATAGATAGAAAAAAATTTATCTGATTTGAAAACAAAAATGCTTGTTATTAAAGCAACAACAATAATAAGAAGAACTATTTCCATTCCTATGATATAGAGTCAAAAT